TTGTCTAACGAGATACTACACAGACTAAAATATTGTCTTGGGCGAGTCACATATTGCGCACTTCCTGTTTGTTTTAATATTTTGGAAATTTTATTTATGTTGTGTTTGTTTTATTGAACTCACTGTTCAAACGTTAAAAATTGACGAGGTTTACTAACCCTTTCCCCCCTTTTTTCGAAATCCGAAGAAGTTTCCATGGATCATCTGTCAACTGATCGATTAATGACTTCTTCGTCGGAATGCTAATAAAAGGATTACTTTATTTTCTTTTATTATACCCATCGAAGAGGCCTCTTTTGATCGGGATTCATATTGAAAATAATCAGCAATCCGGGAATTCGAATTGTACGAGTCGCTTTTCGATCATTTCTAATTGATTGAAATCAACACAAATTAAATACAACACAGATGTATAAAGCAAAGAAATAGAATTGGGGGGGGGCACTATCATACATTATATATATAATATGTAATTGATATCCATATATATACACCGATATATAGGAATATGACGATACTATTGTAGATTGATCTTTATTAAATTAACTTGGATTACAATACAACTTTATACACTACACTACAATAGTAGTTATAGTATGGATAGTATGGTAGAAAGAAATATCTGAATCTTTCTACCATACTATCGTATCTCATAGAATACGGCTAATTCTAGTCTGCCCATTTCATTTAAGACGCAAAATTTGAATCCCTTTCTTCTCTTCAATTATTGATAAGAACTCAAAAGTCAAGCTTAATTCAAATTAATCACCTTGGCTGACTGTTTTTACGTATATTATAAGTAAAAAAGCGGTAGGAACTAGAATAAACAGTGCAGTAGCAATAAATGCGAGAATATTTACTTCCATAATCTCATTGTTTCATTTTTCTTTAATTCGCAATAACTCGGGAGTTAATCCCATAGAGATAAGAAATTTTTCGCTTGTAAATTCAATGGGATGAATTACATCTCGATGATATCGAATCGGATCAATATCATGAATAACAATATCTGCACTATCAAATCAACTCATCGTCAAGAATTGAATAGTATAACATAGGAAGATCTTTTATCCATACCGAACTCAAAATTTTATTCCTGATCCAACCAAGACTTCCTTTATTTTTTTTTATTTATCATTCTTTTCCATTCTTTCTTTTCTATAACCAACCGCCCTCTTTGTACAACCATCTGATGAAGTATCATCGAACCCTTACCATTGATTCTAAACAAATCCCAACAAACAATAGAAGCTAAATAAAGAGTTAAGTTCTAAACTCCCTTTTTTACTGATCTAATCTTCTTGGAAAACAAAAGAAGGATGATAAAGACGAGTACAAGTTTCGTTATAAAAAAATCGAACATTCCATCAAATGCACTATTTTTTTATTTTTTTATCTAATAATTTGAAAAGTTTTTTCTTTCAAGGAAACCCCTTAATAAAAAAATGGCATCCCCTCCCTAATAAAAAAGGGATCCCTGAAAATATTCTATTACAATAACTATGTTAAAGTTATTTTATATCGTACAAATTCCATTTATATATGTACTTCCGGGAAACGTACAGTACTCTACTCTATTCGACAGATCGGGAGTAATCGAAAAAGCCATACCCAGTACAGTATGGTATCTCTTGGAATCCTGAATCTGATGCTACCAATAATTGTACAAATCCACACATGTCTATCTCCCATCAATCGAATCAGTACTAGTCAAAGAAATGGAAATTCCCCCATTGATGATAAATGTGAAAAAAAGAAAAAAAGAAGAGAGATTGACCTTGGGAATGAAATTCTACTTAACTTTCCCCAAAAATCTTTCACAAAAAATAGAGAGCGGAATTTATATATTTTTTTATTGGATCCGTCGGGACTGACGGGGCTCGAACCCGTAGCTTCCGCCTTGACAGGGCGGTGCTCTGACCAATTGAACTACAATCCCAAGTAAATACCATAATAAAATAAAGTATTATGTATACATATTTTTATGATTTTATTCTAACCCTTTCAATTTTGAATTTAGATTCAAATTGGCGTGTTGTAACAGAGCCGTGAGTGATATATTGATACCCATATGGGTATGCGCTTTAGTGAGAACAACCTGGATTACTAGTAATCCTTTTGTTATTGCCAAATAAATTGGATAATTACTTTTTCAATGAAAAAGGTTTTTTTATTTCCCCTTTTCTTTAGATTTTACTTTATACTTACAGATCCTGATATGAATCTAAATTATTATCAAGATCCTAATTTCTAATTTGTTGGAAAAATGGAGTAAATAAATAGTGGTATAGATATACCAGAGAAGAAAATTTCTCTTCCGTATTCGTATTGGGGGATCGCGCATTTCTGGAGAGCACCAAATGGGTTATATGATACCATTTCCTGGTAGATCGGCGAATTTTTGGGCCGAGCTGGATTTGAACCAGCGTAGACATATTGCCAACGAATTTACAGTCCGTCCCCATTAACCGCTCGGGCATCGACCCCAGAAGAAAAAATT